AACGGTTACTTGGGAAATGTTTCAAGCAAATGCTAATTCCCCGCTTTTTTTTGATCGAATAAACAAAATATTTTTTTTTTATTCTTTTGATCTTTCTGAAATGATAAATTTCATTTTTAGAAATGGAGTCGGTAAAGAATCGGAATCGCAAATTTCCGATTCTTCTTTTGATTTTGATAAAGAAGGGACAAAAGAACAGGAAAAAAAAGAGGAAAATGATCGAATAACAATAGCGGAAACTTGGGATAGCATTCCATTTGCTCAAGTAATAAGAGGTTTTATGTTAGTAACACAATCTTTTCTTAGAAAATATATTGTATTACCTTCATTGATAATAGCTAAAAATATGGGCCGTATGTTATTATTCCAATTTCCTGAATGGTACGAGGATTTGAAGGAATGGAATCGAGAAATGCACGTTAAGTGCACCTATAATGGTGTTCAATTATCAGAAACAGAATTTCCAAAAGATTGGTTAACAGACGGAATTCAGATAAAGATTTTATTTCCTTTTTGTCTGAAACCTTGGCGAAGACAAAGATCTAAGGTACGATCTCATTATATAGATTCAATGAAAAAACAAGTAAAAAAAGACAATTTTGCTTTTTTAACAGTATGGGGAATGGAAGCGGAACTTCCCTTTGGTTCTCCCCGAAAACGACTTTATTTTTTTGAACCCATTTTTAAAGAACTCGAAAGAAAAATTAGAAAGCTAAAAAAACAATTTTTTCTCGTTCTAAGGGTCTTAAAGGAAAGAGTAAAATGGTCTCTACAAATTTCAAAAGAAAAAAAAGGATGGGTCATCAAAACAGTTCTTGTTATAAAGCGAATAATGAAAGAACTTGAAAAAGTAAATCCGATTTTTTCATTTGAATTGAAGAAGGTGAAAGTATATAAACCAAATAAAAATGGAAAAGATTCAAAAATAAATAATAAAATTAACCATGAATGGACCATACCAATTCGATCTATGAATTGGACAAATTATTCACTCATAGAAAAAAAAATGAAAGATCTTTATGATAGGATAATCACAACCAAGAATCAAATAGAACAAATCACAAAAGACAATAAAAAAACAGTTTTAACCTATGATGATAAAAGAAAAGGATCAGAATCACAGAAATCTAGTTGGCAGATATTAAAAAGAAACAATATACGATTAATACGTAAATCACATTCTTTTATAAAATTTTTCATTGAAAAAATATATATGGATATCTTGCTATGTACCATAAACATTCCCAGAATCAATATACAACTTTTTTTTGAATCAACAAAAAAAATTATCAATAAATACACTTACAACCATGAAACAAATAAAGAAAAAATTGATGAAATAAATTCAAATAGAATGAACTTTATTTCAACTATAAAAAAGTGGGTTTCAAATACTAATATTAGTAATAAAAATTTAAATAGTTATACTTGCTTGTCCCAAGCATATGTATTTTACAAATTATCACAAACCCAATTACTTAACAAGTATAACTTGAAATATATATTTCAAGATCATGAAACCCATTATTATCTTAGGGATAAAATAAAGGATTATTGTATAACACGAGGACTATTTGATTACAAATCAAGGTATAATAAAATTAAAAAGTCTGGAATGAATGACTGGAAAAACTGGTTAAAGGGTTTTTATCAATACAATTTTTCCCGGATCAAATGGTCTCGATTAGTCCCAAAAAAATGGCGAAATAGAGTCAATCAACTTCGTATGATTAAAAATCAAGACTCAATTAAATTTAATTCATATGAAAACAAAAAAGACCAATTAAGTCATTATGTAAAAGAAGATTATTCCGTAACGGTTTCGTTCACAAAAAAAAAAAAAAAATTGGTTAAAAAACACTACAGATATGATCTTTTATCACATAAATATATGAATTATGAATATATTAATTATGGGGATAAGAAAAACTCCTATTTTTATGGATCAACAGTACAAGTAAAGGAGAACCGGGAGATTCCATATCTATATAATTTCAATACATCGAAACCCGACGCATTTTATCTATTGGTAAGTACAACTATTAGTGATTATCTAGAGGAAAGATATCCTATTGATACGAATATAAATTGGGATAGAAAATATTTTGATTGTAAAATTCTCCATTTTTGTCTTATAAAAAATATTGATATTGAGACTTGGACCAATGCGCATATTGGTATCAAGATTAATAAAAATACTAAGACTCAAACCAATAAGTATAAAAACAAAATGAAAAAGAAAGATATTTCGTTTCATAAAGAAATCAACTTTTATAAGAAAAAAAAAAACTTTTTTGATTGGATGGGAATGAATCAAAAAGGGTTATATCATAATCCTACCATAGCAAAACTAAAATCTTGGTTCTTACCAGAATTTGTGCTACTTTTTGAAACATATAAAATTAAACCATGGATTATACCAATCCAATTTCTTATTTTAGATTTTCATAAAAATGAAAAGATTAGTCAATATGAAAACATCAACAAAAAAAAAAAAAAAAACCTTCCCATATTATCTAATAAAAAAGAATATATTGATTTAGAAAATTCTAACCAAGAAAAAAACAAACAACAATATCCAAAATATCTTGGATATGATCTAGGAAAACAAAATGAAAAAAAAGATGTTGAAGATAATTACGCGGGATCAGACATTAAAAAACGTAGAAATAAAAAAGAATCTAAGAAGATCAAGGAAGCAGAACTAGATTTATTACTAAAAAAATATTTCCTTTTTCAATTAAGATGGGATGATTCTTTGAGTCAAAGAATGATCAATAATATTAAGGTATATTGTCTCTTACTTAGATTGACAAATGCAAAGCAAATTGCTATATCCTCGATTCAAAGAGGAGAAATGCGTCTGGATGTAATGCTGATTCAAAAGGATCTTGTTCTTACAGACTTGATAAAAAGAGGAATATTAATTATCGAACCAGTTCGTTTATCTATAAAAAGGGATGGGCAATTTATTATCTATCAAACCATAAGTATTTCATTAGTTGATAAAGATAAAGTTAAAACTCATAAAAAATTCATAAAAAAACGAAATGTTGATAAGAATAATTTAGACAAATCCATTGCACAACATAGCGATATGCCTGTGAATGAAGAAAAAAAAAATAATTATAATTTTCTTGTTCCTGAACATATTCTATCTCATCGACGTCGGAGAGAGTTGAGAATTCTAATTTGTTTCAATTTCTGGAATTGGAATAATATAGATAAAAATCCACAATTTTGCAACGAAAACAAAATAATAAACTGTGGACAATTTTTTAATGAGGACAAGCATCTTAATAGAGATGCAAACAACTTTATTAAATTAAAATTATTTCTTTGGCCTAATTACCGATTAGAGGATTTAGCTTGTATGAATCGTTACTGGTTTGATACCCATAACAGCAGTCGTTTTAGTATGTCAAGAATATATATGTATCCCCAATCCAGAATAAGTTAATAAACTAATATTATATTTCCTATATATCACCTGACATAACATATTTGATATATGGCGAAAGATGTACATATGCATATGTTATGTTACATTTTAGTACATGATATTGATTTATTTTTGGATCTAGGAATAATAAATTAGTAGAATCTTTTTAAGTAAAAAAAAAAAAAAAATCACTCTCTTTCGTGAATGTGTAAATGTATTATATTTTATTCTATCGAAATCCCATTTTATGTTTGAAATAAAAATGGGATTTCGATAGAATAAAAAAGTATGAATAAATCTAAACTTTTGTTTATATAAGATTAAAATGACTGACATAATCATAACATAATATAATAATAATTATTATTTTTCCTGATCGGTAAAATCTATAAAAAATAAAAAGATAGAAGAATTTTTTTATGGTCAAAAATTCATTCATTTCAGTTATTCTGCAAGACGAAAAAGAAGAAAACAAAGGGTCTGTTGAATTTCAAGTATTCAGTTTCACCAATAAAATACGGAGACTCACCTCACATTTGGAATTGCACAAAAAAGATTTTTTATCTCAAAGAGGTCTACGAAAAATTCTGGGAAAACGTCAACGGCTGTTGGCTTATTTGTCAAAGAAAAATAGAGTAAGTTATAAAAAATTAATTAGTCAGTTAGATATTCGGGAGCTAAAAACTCGTTAATTTGAGGATTCATTTGAAAAAATTTTTTTTTAGGTTTTTATTTTTATAAACCTCGTTTTGAGAAATTCATGGAATAATGAATTAGGAAAGAAAAGATATGACTGTACCGGCTACAAGAAAAGATCTCATGATAGTCAATATGGGCCCTCATCACCCATCGATGCATGGTGTTCTTAGACTTATTATAACTCTCGACGGTGAAGATGTTATTGACTGTGACCCCGTATTGGGCTATTTACACAGAGGGATGGAAAAAATAGCGGAAAACCGAACAATTATACAATATCTTCCTTATGTAACACGTTGGGATTATTTAGCTACTATGTTCACCGAAGCAATAACAGTAAATGCACCAGAACAATTGGGAAATGTTCAAGTACCCCAAAGGGCCAGCTATATCAGAGTAATTATGCTAGAGCTGAGTCGTGTAGCTTCGCATTTGTTATGGCTTGGGCCTTTTATGGCGGATATCGGTGCGCAGACTCCCTTTTTCTATATTTTCAGAGAGAGAGAATTGCTATATGATCTATTCGAAGCTGCCACAGGTATGCGAATGATGCATAATTATTTCCGCATCGGAGGAATAGCTGCTGATCTACCTCATGGTTGGATAGATAAATGTTTAGATTTCTGCGATTATTTTTTAACGAGTGTTGTTGAATATGAAAAACTTATTACGCGGAATCCCATTTTTTTGGAACGAGTTGAAGGAGTGGGCATTATTGGTGGAGAAGAAGCAATAAATTGGGGCTTATCAGGACCCATGTTACGAGCTTCTGGGATCCAATGGGATCTTCGTAAAGTTGATCATTATGAATGTTACAATGAATTCGATTGGGAAGTCCAATGGCAAAAAGAAGGGGATTCATTAGCTCGTTATTTAGTACGAATTGGCGAAATGAGGGAATCCATAAAAATTATTCAACAGGCTTTAGAAGGAATTCCCGGAGGACCCTATGAGAATTTAGAAATTCGGCGCTTAGATAGAGCAAGGAATTCCGAATGGAATGATTTTGAATATAGATTCATTAGTAAAAAACCTTCACCTAATTTTGAATTGTCGAAACAAGAACTTTATGTAAGAATAGAAGCCCCAAAGGGAGAATTAGGAATTTATTTGATAGGAGATAATAGTGTTTTCCCCTGGAGATGGAAAATTCGTCCGCCCGGTTTTATCAATTTGCAAATTCTTCCTCAGCTAATTAAAAGAATGAAATTGGCTGATATCATGACAATACTAGGTAGTATAGATATCATTATGGGAGAAGTTGATCGTTGAAATGATAATTGGCACAACAGAAGCACAAACTATCAATTCTTTTTCTAAATCAGAATCCTTAAAAGAAGTTTATGGACTCATATGGCTATTTATCCCTGCTTTGACCCTTATATTGGGAATTATAATAGGAGTACTAGTAATTGTATGGTTAGAAAGAGAAATATCCGCAGCGATACAACAACGTATTGGACCCGAATATGCCGGCCCGTTGGGAATTCTTCAAGCTCTAGCGGACGGGACTAAATTACTTTTTAAAGAGGACCTCCTACCATCTAGAGGAGATATTCGTTTGTTTAGTATTGGACCGTCTATAGCAGTCATATCAATTGTATTAAGTTATTTAATAATTCCTTTTGGGTACCGACTTGTTTTAGCTGATCTCAGTATAGGTGTTTTTTTATGGATCTCCATTTCAAGTATTGCTCCTATTGGGCTTCTTATATCAGGATATGTATCGAATAATAAATACTCTTTTTTAGGTGGCTTGCGAGCTGCGGCTCAATCTATTAGTTATGAAATACCATTAACTCTATGTGTGTTATCAATATCTCTACGTGTGATTCGTTAGAACATAAACTTTGACCTCAAAGTTAAATAAAGGAAAGAGGAATTAATGTATTGGATAGATATTTTTATTTTTTTATTCATCAGAGTTATTCAGGTCGATGAGTTAAACCAGATAGTTATATGAGTAAAACAAAACAGCTTATCCATGTGTAGTAAAAAGAGAAAATCTCATTCCCTATATACAAGAATAAAGCAGAAGTAAACATTAAGGAGTATAAACTCTTTATCCCAAGATTGAGATTCTTTAATTAGTCATCATATCTTGAAGCGGGTACAAAAGATCAACTGTATGGGATTACTGTCTTGTATGTATTACCCATACAGAAGATCAATCAAAAATCAGTGGACGGTTAGGAACACCAAGGTACACAAAGGATTAGTAATAGAGATAATGTAAGGTATCAAAAAAGAGGTATTTCCGCATAAAACGAATCATAAGATGATAGGGGCTTTAAGTTGGTAGAAATGATCAAGCAGTACTTCCCCACGATTCCGATCTAGAGTATGCTCCTAGTCACTGATTAAAGAAATAACTATCAAGAACGAATTAATCCTTTATTCTCAGGAATACCTCTTATGAGAAAGAAGAACAGGAACAAAAGAAATAGAATATAAAAAAGATCTTTATTTATTTTTTCCTACATCTATACCAATATATATGTATATATTAAATTCTTATTCTTTAGGATTCAGTAAAGAATGTCTAATTCTTTTTCTTTTTATCTCTTGATATAACGAGTATTTTATTGAAAGATTAAGTTATTACCGAAGATTTAATTATAAGGGATGAGATGAATTCAGAAGCGCCCTTTTTTTTTTTTTTTTATTCTAGCAGACAGAATTCCATTGGTCTAATTTTTGGGACTCTACACGGTATTTTTATTCTATCTACCCCACCCCACAAAGATACCTATCATAATACCGAACCAGTCCTTACATTTATTTGTACGCGGCCATAGAGGAGCCGTATGAAGCTGAGGTCTCATGTACGGTTTTGGAATAGCGGTGAGAACAGTTATGTTATTATCGACTATGATTATCGAACAGTTCAAGTACAGTTGATATAGTTGAGGCGCAGTCAAAATATGGTTTTTGGGGGTGGAATATGTGGCGTCAACCTATAGGGTTTATCGTTTTTCTAATTTCTTCTCTAGCAGAATGCGAGAGATTACCTTTTGATTTACCAGAAGCAGAAGAAGAATTAGTAGCAGGTTATCAAACCGAATATTCTGGTATCAAATATGGTTTATTTTATATTGCTTCTTATCTAAATCTCTTAGTTTCTTCATTATTTGTAACCGTTCTTTATTTAGGTGGGTGGAATTTATCTATTCCATACATATCTGTTCCTGAACTTTTCGGAATAAATCAAATTGCTAGAGTCTTTGGAATGACAATTGGTATCTTTATTACATTAGCTAAAGCTTATTTGTTTCTTTTTATATCTATCACAACAAGATGGACTTTACCCAGGATGAGAATGGACCAACTATTAAATCTTGGATGGAAATTTCTTTTACCTATTTCTCTAGGTAATTTATTATTGACAACGTCTTCCCAACTTGTTTCACTATAAATAACACAATACGATAATGGTATTCTAAACTCATAACCTCTCTTAAACAAGAAAAAGAAACATCAACTTATTCGTGGATATCTACAATATGTTTCCTATGGTGACTGGGTTCATGAATTATGGTCAACAAACAATACGAGCCGCAAGGTATATTGGTCAAAGTTTCATAATTACCTTATCCCATGCAAATCGTTTACCTGTAACTATTCAGTATCCTTATGAAAAATCGATCACATCAGAACGTTTCCGTGGTCGAATCCACTTTGAATTTGATAAATGTATTGCTTGTGAAGTATGTGTTCGTGTGTGCCCCATAGATCTACCTGTTGTTGATTGGAGATTTGAAGGAGATATTAAAAATAAAATATTGCTTAACTATAGTATAGATTTTGGTGTCTGTATATTTTGTGGTAACTGTGTCGAATATTGTCCCACTAACTGTTTATCAATGACTGAAGAATATGAACTTTCTACTTATGATCGTCACGAATTGAATTTTAATCAAATCGCTTTGGGTCGGTTACCAATGTCAGTAATTGGAGACTACACAATTCAAACAGTTATGAATTCGACTCAAATAAAAATAGACAAAGGTAAATATCTTGATTCAAGAACAATTACCAATTAGTAAGATTTTATTTTTCTATTTTGATAGAAAGGATCTTCTTTATTTATTTTTTTAGTCAATGTAACTAAAAGTAAAACGATAACTATTGATTGGTGAGAATAACGGGTTTATTTAATATTTTTCGTTTTGATTCCGAAATATAAGATTCCAACTCTTCTTTTCTTCTGAATAAATTAAAATGAAAAAGTTGAGTTGGCCCAATAACTTTATCTATATCTACATTAATCTATATTACAATCTATACTGCATTACTACATTAAGATTTTATTTAGGAACGGTATCATAGACAATTAAAAAAAATGGGCTAATTTTTACTTCCTGGACTATTCAGTAAGGTCATGAAATCTTTCGATTTATTTATTTATTTTCTTATTTCATACATAATGGATTTACCTGGATCAATACATAATATTGTTGGAGTATTTCTGGGATCAGTTCTTATATTTGGGGGCCTGGGAGTAGTATTATTTACCAATCCAATTTATTCTGCCTTTTCGTTGGGATTGGTTCTTGTTTGTATATCCTTATTCTATATTCTATCGAATTCTTATTTTGTAGCTGCTGCACAACTTCTTATTTATGTGGGAGCCATAAATGTCTTAATCATATTTGCTGTAATGTTCATAAATGGCTCAGAATATTCCAATGTTTCCCGCCTTTGGACCCTTGGAGATGGGGTTACTTCACTGGTTTGTACAAGTATTTTTTTTTCACTAATTATTACTATCCCAGATACGTCATGGTACGGAATTCTTTGGACTACAAGATCAAACCAGATTCTAGAACAGGACCTAATAAGTTATGTTCAACAAATTGGGATTCATTTATCAACAGATTTTTATCTTCCATTTGAACTCATTTCTATAATTCTTTTAGTTTCTTTAATAGGTGCAATTACTATGGCTCGTCAATCATAAATACTTATGATTTTAAAAAATTTTTAGAATTATAAATTTGAAATAAAATAAAAAAGGTGTAAAGGTTTAAGGTTTTTAGTTAAATCTATTGCCAATACCTTCTATTGTTCTGTAATATTTTGTTCCATTCTAGTCAATGAAATAAGTTGAATTGTTATTCATATTTAAATGAATCTAAATTGCTGAGGAGTTAGTCAATGATGTTCGAGCATGTACTTTTTTTGAGTGTCTATTTATTTTCTATCGGTATCTATGGATTAATCACAAGTCGAAACATGGTTAGAGCACTTATGTGTCTTGAGCTTATACTAAATTCAGTTAATATCAATCTCGTAACATTTTCTGATTTATTTGATAGTCGCCAATTAAAAGGAGACATTTTCTCAATTTTTGTTATAGCTATTGCAGCGGCTGAAGCTGCTATTGGATTAGCTATTGTTTCATCGATCCATCATAACAAAAAATCAACTCGTATCAATCAAGCAAATTTGTTGAATAATTAAATTAGTCGTAATCATTCATTATGTAATCATTGATTTTCATTATATAAATTATATAATAATAAAATAATAATTTATATTAATTTGTTATATTTATTCGAATTTAAAATAGAATTAAAATTCCATTAATATTAATTAAATATTGTATTATTTGTTGACCAATTTGAATTAAGATGTGCGACTTGTATTGTATGACTGTGGTTATTGAAAGAGAAATCAAAGTATCTTGGCACTTTTTCATGAACAAATTTAGAAATATATTGATTAAAAAAAAAATTAATAAATCATTGATTCATCTGGTGTCTACAATATAAACATATAATTAATTTACTACCATTTATTTTTACCATACCAGATCGAAAATTTTTTATGTTCAAAACGGGAATTTATAGATTTAATGTCACATTCAGTAAAAATTTATGATACATGTATAGGGTGTACTCAATGTGTGCGTGCCTGCCCCACAGATGTATTGGAAATGATACCTTGGGACGGATGTAAAGCTAAACAAATTGCTTCCGCACCAAGAACCGAGGATTGTGTAGGTTGTAAGAGATGTGAATCCGCTTGCCCGACAGACTTTTTGAGTGTCCGTGTTTATTTATGGCATGAAACAACTCGCAGCATGGGTCTATCTTATTAATTGATACGTTACAAAAACTCCACTTGAATCATTTGATTCCTCATTTATCGACAAAAGCCCGTACTCGATAAAATCAATATATTATTCCGAGCACGGGCTTTTCTGGTCAAAGCGTATCTTATCTTTATCACGAGTCATTTTCCTTGGTTAACAATACTTGTTGTTTTGCCTATATTCGCGGGTTCTTCCATTTTTTTTCTTCCCCATAAGGGGAATAAGGTGTTTCGATGGTATACTATATGTATATGCTTATTAGAACTCCTTTTAACGACCTATGCATTCTGTTATCATTTCCAATTGGACGATCCCTTAATCCAATTGGAAGAAGATTGGAAATGGATAAATATTTTGGATTTTCACTGGAGACTGGGAATCGATGGGCTTTCCGTGGGACCCATTTTACTGACAGGATTTATTACTACTTTAGCTACTTTAGCGGCTTGGCCAGTTACTCGAAATTCACGATTATTCCATTTCTTTATGTTAGCAATGTACAGTGGTCAAATAGGATCATTTTCTTCTCGAGACCTTTTACTTTTTTTTATCATGTGGGAGTTAGAATTAATTCCTGTTTACTTACTTTTATCCATGTGGGGAGGAAAGAAGCGCTTATACTCGGCTACAAAGTTTATTTTGTACACTGCGGGGGGTTCTATTTTTCTATTAATAGGAGTTCTAGGTATGGGTTTATATGGCTCCACTGAACCGACATTAGATTTTGAAAGACTTGCTAATCAATCATATCCTATGGCATTGGAAATAATATTATATTTTGGCTTCCTTATTGTTTATGCTGTCAAATCGCCGATCATACCCCTACATACATGGTTACCAGATACCCATGGAGAAGCACATTACAGTACATGTATGCTTCTTGCCGGAATTTTATTAAAAATGGGAGCATATGGATTGATTCGGATCAATATGGAATTATTACCCCGTGCTCATTCCATATTTTCTCCGTGGTTGGTGATAGTGGGAACAATACAAATAATCTATGCGGCTTTAACCTCTTTTGGTCAACGCAATTTAAAAAAGAGAATAGCCTATTCCTCTGTATCTCACATGGGTTTCACAATTATAGGAATTGGTTCTATAACCAACATGGGACTAAATGGAGCCATTCTACAAATACTTTCTCATGGATTTATTGGTGCTGCACTTTTTTTCTTGGCAGGAACCTGTTGTGATAGAATACCTCTTGTTTCTCTCGACGAAATGGGGGGGATAGCTGTCCCGATGCCGAAAATATTTACAATGTTCAGTAGCTTTTCGATGGCCTCTCTTGCATTGCCAGGGATGAGTGGTTTTGTTGCAGAATTAGTAGTATTTTTTGGAATAATTACCAGCTCAAAATATCTTTTAATTCCAAAAGTACTAATTACTTTCGGAATGGCAATTGGAATGATATTAACTCCTATTTATTTATTATCTATGTTACGTCAGATGTTCTACGGATACAAGTTATTCAATGTTCCAAATTCTAATTTTGTGGATTCTGGACCACGAGAACTTTTTGTTTCGATCTGTCTCTTTTTACCAATAATAGGTATTGGTATTTATCCCGATTTCGTTCTCTTATTATCAGTTGACAAGGTACAAGCTATCTTATCTAATTATTTTTTATAGATAGTTTTTATTAATGAGACGGCAAGTCTTATAATTCTGTAAAATAAAGTGAATTAGAGTTGTAATGAGATGTATCTCGAGTTTTCGCAAACCATTTGACTCTAGAAATAAAATGGTTTGCAAAAACTCGAGATACATCTGAGATGATGTTCTTATGTTATGTATCGTTTATTCAATTAGATGTTAATGTGAATGAACCATAACTATGTAAACCTATTCCTAATAGATTGATCCCAAAATAACATATCCAAATTATAAGAAATCCTATAGAAGCCGCAAGTGCCGAATGTGTATCTTGTAAACTTTTATTTGTTCTAGTATGTGAATAAATCGCGAATATGATCCAAGTAATAAATGCCCAAGTTTCCTTAGGGTCCCAATTCCAATAAGATCCCCAAGCCTCATTAGCCCATACTGCTCCAGAAAGAATGCCTATGGTTAAAAAGGTAAAGCCTAAACTAATGATACGATAACTCCAATAATCTAAACGCTGAGTCAATTGATATTTGTAATAATTTCGAAATGAAATAAAAGAAGTGTTTTTAAAAACACTTCTTTTATCATTCAAATATTCGACTTCGCCAACGATAAATGATTTAATTACTAAATTCTTGCTTTTAAAAAACATATCGATGTTTTTTCGAAATGTAACGACTAAAAGAGCGACTGATAATAATGATCCACATAAAAGAGCTGCATAGCTTAATAGCATCATACTTACGTGCATCATTAACCACTGAGATTGTAGAGCGGGTACTAATATAGCGGATTGATGCATTTCGGTTGAAAGACCCGACGTGGCGAAACCTTGAGTAAAAATAGCACTTGGCGCGGTTATTACGCTTAAATAATTTTTATTATTTCGTATTTTAGGAATCATATGAATAATGGAGAAACTCCATGAAAGGAAGATTAATGACTCATATAAATTACTTAATGGGGAATGACCCGAATAAATCCAACGAATAACTAATAATCCTGTTATAGATAAAAAGGTAGCTATCATACCTCTTTCCGATGAATTGCGTAATCCTATGATTTCGTGGACTAATAAGGTCATAAAATGAATCGTAATCACAATTGAAATAATCGAAAAAGAAATATGAGTTAATATATGTTCTAAAGTTGCAAATATCATAAAAAGTGGCGGGGGTTCTCCATTATAGAATTAAAATCGGGAATTAAATATAATATTAGGATCCGCTGTGTCCCTTTTAGGGTATGCCGCCACTCGGACTCGAACCGAGATGCTCTAGCACTGCTTCCTAAGAACAGCGTGTCTACCAATTTCACCATGGCGGCTTATTTGAAATAATAATAAATAATAGTCAATTCATGTTGAATGGTCAAGATTCAAGGATTCAATATAGTTAGTAAACGTTAGAACCGATGAAAAAAACTTATTTAAATTAATATTTGAATGTTTACTAAGTATTGCCGTAGGGTTTAGTTTAGCTTTAAGAATCAACTTTCATGTATCTAGTTTAGAATGTAAAAATAGAGTTATACCAAAACAGTCAGAACTAGATAGTTTTGTTCCGGGCCGAGGGTCGAGTTATAGAACTAAAAATCATACTTTTTTTAGATTATTTTTTAATTAATGTATTGAAAATTAAAAAGATTAATTTTTTTTATGTCATATTTATCGCAATTTTATCCGAGGCATTTTTCTAATAATTTCGATACCTTAGTATCATTAATAATACTCTTCGTAATTTATTATAAAATAAATACTATCTAGTAACTATACTTCGAATTAGGTTTTGGGCTAGGCATATAACAAAAAACTTTTTCTCTATCAATTAAATTTTCTATTGTGAAAATTTAATTGATAGAGAAAAATTAGAATACTTAGTACTATACTAAGAGGCCAGTAAACATAAGAATTATTATTTACTATATAACACGCCACAGTAGTTAGTTCTAATTAATATTGATATTAAGGAGTTAAATACATTCAATACATTAGTTAATGTGAATCATTATATCTTAAAAATTTTTAAGTTCTTAATGGTATGTTGATTTAGATTATTCCAAAATTTTATTACTTGTTTGTTGCACAAAAAAACTTTTGGAATGCCCAGTGGAAACCGATTTAGCTAAAGAAAGAGCTTTTACTGCCGTTAAATATCCCTTCTTCTTCCAAATATTTCTACGAATACGTTTTTTTGATCGAGAAGTACGTTTTTTTGGAACCGCCATTCAAAAACAAATTATATATACGTATCCATGTATATATACCTATGCCATATCACATATATATCTAGGGCTAAATGAAATAGATAATAATTTTTTTTTTTTGATTTCTTTTATTATTGTTCTTTTGGTTGATGGATTTGAAACAATTAAATTTATAACAATAAAAAAACAAATATTTTTTTATGGAACAAACATATCAATACGCATGGATAATACCCTTTCTTCCACTTCCAGTTACTATGTCAATAGGATTTGGACTTCTGTTTATTCCTACAGCAACAAAAAATATTCGTCGTATGTGGGGTTTTACTAGTGTTTTACTGCTAAGTATAACTATGGCCTTTTCGGCCAATTTGTCTATTCAGCAAATAAATGGAAGTTTTATCTATCAATATTTATGGTCTTGGACTATCAATAATGATTTTTCCTTAGAGTTTGGACACTTGATCGATCCACTTACTTCCATTATGTTAATACTAATTACTACTGTTGGAATCATGGTTCTTATTTATAGTGACAATTATATGTCTCATGATCAAGGATATTTAAGATTTTTTGCTTATATGAGTTTTTCTAATACTTCCATGTTGGGATTAGTAACTAGTTCCAATTTGATACAAATTTATATTTTTTGGGAACTCGTGGGAATGTGTTCATATTTATTAATAGGTTTTTGGTTTACACGACCGGTTGCAGCAAGTGCTTGCCAAAAAGCCTTTATAACTAATCGTGTAGGAGACTTTGGTTTATTATTAGGAATCTTAGCTTTTTATTGGATAACTGGCAGTTTAGAATTTCGGGATTTGTTCAAAATAGTTAATAACTTGATCCATAGTAATGGGGTCAATTCTACATTTGTTACTCTCTGTGCCTTTTTATTATTCGTCGGCGCAATTGCTAAATCTGCACAATTCCCTCTTCACATATGGTTACCTGATGCTATGGAGGGGCCCACCCCTATTTCGGCTCTTATACACGCTGCTACCATGGTAGCAGCGGGAATTTTTCTTGTAGCTCGGCTTCTTCCTCTTTTCAGAGTTATACCTTACATAATGAATTTCGTTTCTTTAATAGGCATAATAACAGTACTATTAGGAGCTACTTTGGCTCTCGCTCAAAGAGATATTAAAAGAAGTTTAGCCTATTCCACAATGTCTCAACTGGGTTATATTATGTTAGCTCTAGGTATAGGTTCTTATCGAGCTGCCTTATTCCATTTAATAACTCATGCCTATTCTAAAGCTTTATTGTTTTTGGGATCCGGATCCATTATTAATTCTATGGAACCTATTGTTGGATATTCACCCGAGAAAAGTCAGAATATGGTTCTTATGGGCGGTTTAACAAGATATATTCCAATTACAAGAACTACTTTCTTATTAGGTACACTTTCTCTTTGTGGTATTCCGCCTCTTGCTTGTTTTTGGTCCAAGGATGAAATTATTAATGATAGTTGGTTGTATTCACCAATTTTTGCAATAATAGCTTGTTTTACAGCGGGATTAACCGCATTTTATATGTTTCGAATGTATTTACTAACCTTTGATGGGCATTTGCGTGTTCATTTTCAAAATTATAGTAGTACTAAAAATAGTTCATTCTATTCCATATCTCTATGGGGAAAAGCAGTACCGAAAGTAGTCAATAGAAATTTACTTTTATCAACAATTAATAATAAAGTCTTCTTTTTTTCAAAGGAAAAAAATCGAATGCGATACTTGAGTACTTCTTTTAGAAATAAATACACTTATATGTATCCTCACGAATCGGACAATACTATGCTATTTCCTCTTCTTATATTGACACTATTTACTTTGTTCATGGGATCAATAGGAATTGATTTTGATCAAGGAGTAGTAGATTTTGATATATTATCGAAATGGTTAACTCCATCGAGAAACCTTTTGAATAAAAATTCAAACTATTCTGTGAATTGGTATGAATTTTTTACAAATGCAATTTTTTCAGTAAGTATAGCTCTTTTTGGACTATTTATAGCATCCATTTTATATGGGTCTGTTTATTCATCTTTCAAGAATTTGGACTTAATCAATTCATTTGTAAAAAGGGGTCCTAAAAGAATTATCTTGGACCAAATAAAAAAAGTGGTATACAATTGGTCATATAATCGTGGTTACATAGACATTTTTTATACTAGAGTCTTAATCATGAGTATAAGAGGATTAGCCAAACTAATTCAGTTTTTTGATAGACGTATAATCGATGGAATTATAAATGGGGTTGGGGTTGCAAGTTTCTTTATGGGAGAAGGGATCAAATATATGGGAGGTGGACGAATTTCGTCTTATCTATTCTTGTATTTATCTTATGTATTAATATTTTTATTAATCTTTTTATTTTATAATTATTTTATTTAGTGACGGATACGTAAAAGATATTTTTTCTTTTCCATCACTTGGACATGTATAAAAAAAATATTGTGACATTTCATTTCGTACAGCATTTTCAAATAGATCATTTTTTATATATCTAAATGGACGATTCCATCGTTTATAATCGAAAAAAAAAGTCATAAGAGGTTTTTCAAACCGGAAATGGGCATGGGTCTTTTCTTTTTTTTCTTCTTTAAGTCTTCCCAATTCCCAATTCTCTTGATACCCATCAAGATAAGAATCTTCGTCAACAGGGCTATCCTTATAGGATGTCTCTTTAAAGTGGAATTCATCTTTTGTTTTTTCCTTTCCATTCACCCGGATCTCTTCCGTTTCATCTATTTTGTCCGGATCCTCTTTTTCTTCCGAACAAAGGGAAGGGTCTTCTTCGGTGGATCCCCCTTGTTCCTGTTTAGTCGCCTTCGTTTCGGAATCTACATCGATTTCTTCCTCACTTTCTCCCTTTGTTTCTGAGGTTTCTTTCAGTTTCTTAGTGACAATAGGCGACGGCATTCTGCCTAAATAGTAGACACAGGTGATAAATAAGAGAATACTAAAGATTCGAGCCATATAATTTCTCAATTCTGACACAAGGTACTTATTAGATCGAATAGAATGATTTTGCCGTATCCAGACTAAGACCAATCCAACCCATTTCATGAATAAAATGTGACCAATTAACCAACCAACAAAACTACTTGTTACAAATAACATCTTATTGTTGCATCGAAACGTATAAATGTTGACTAATCTGGTTAACGTTGAGCTTGGTAAAATGAAATGGTTGAATAATTGAAAAATTAGATTATTCAGGAATACACATTGAATGCTGAGATTACGCATTGAATTTCTGGTAGTAGATCCATAATCAAAAAGGTTTTTGTGATTGTTCCAGAAGAAATGAAACAAAAGATACGGTAGAACTAGGACAGTTATTGTATGAGGTCTACCCAATGCTAGATGCAGAGGCGCATAATAGATCGATATGAACATCATGAGCTGTCCCGTAATAAAACCAGTTGTTGCTGATACCCC